GATAAACAGAAATAGATAAACAGATAAGAACTAGGTTCGCATAATTCAGTAATTTCTGTTTGTTCTCCTAATTGATTGATTGCAATTAAACTCGGCCCAATCTTTTTTTTTTAGGAAAAGGATTGGGCCGAATAAAGAATGACCATCCTATACATTGTTGGATCCATAGGATTAATTATAGATCCTTGGGATTGGTGGATCATTTTCTATCCCGCAGTTTCAGGCTATAGATCAAGCCAAGGGGGGCTCCTCTCTACCTACCCTGTATATTGTCTTTTTCATTTCATGTTGCAATAGAAACTTATTATTTGATTATATGATACGAGATTATACGAGAATGAATTCTTCATTTTATTTATAGGTTTATAGTATAGGAAGAAACAACTATTTATCTTTTTATCTTTTCGATGAGAATTTTTTTGTACATGACATGAGAGAAACCTCTTTTTATATTTCTAATTGAGGATTATAGATTCTATCATAATATATATATCAATATATATATTGATAGCGATACCCGGAATTCCCCCAAAAAAGAATCATTTCTTTCAATACTCACCCGTTGTTAGTTAACAATTCCAATGATTGGATCATATGCTTAATTCTGATAGGAAATAAAATAGTAAAATGATTATTCATCGAATGACTATTCATCTATTATATTTTCATCAAATAGGGAGCAAGAAGACTCTATGAAAAAGTGGTGGTTCAATTCGATGTTGTCTAAGGAGAAGTTAGAACATAAGTGTGGGCTAAGTAAATCAATGGATAGTCTTAATGCTGTTGGACATACCGGTGGAAGTGAAGAGCCCATTCTAAATGATACGGAGAATAACATTCCTAGTTGGAGTGATAGTGGTAGTTATAGTTTCAGAAATGTTGATTATTTATTTGATATCAGGTATATTTGGAGTTTTATCTCTGATAACACTTTTTTAGTTAGGGATGGTAATGGTGACAGTTATTCTGTATATTTTGATATTGAAAATCAGATTTTTGAGATTGACAATAATAGTTTTTTTCTGAGTGAACTAGAAATTTTTTTTTCCAATTATTTGAATAGTAGGTCTAAGAGTAACAATCACGACTATTATCATTATATGTATGATACTCAATCTAGTTGGAATAATCACATTAATAGTTGCATTGATAGTTATCTTCGTTTTGAAGTCAGTATTCATAGTGACACTTTCAGCGTTACCGACAATTACAGTGACAGTTACATTTCTAGTTTCATTTGTACTGAAGGCGTAAGCGGTAGTCAAAGCAGGAATTCTAGTATAAGAACTGGTGGTAACAACCGCGATTTCAATATAAGAGGAAGATCTAATGATTTTGATATAAATAAAAAATACAGAAATTTGTGGGTTCAATGCGAAAATTGTTATGGATTAAATTATAAAAAATTTTTTAGGTCAAAACTGAATATTTGTGAACAGTGTGGATATCATTTGAAAATGAGTAGTTCAGATAGAATCGAACTTTTGATTGATCTGGGCACTTGGGATCCCATGGATGAAGATATGGTCTCTATGGACCCCATTGAATTTCATTCAGAGGAGGAACCTTATAGAGATCGTATCGATTCTTATCAAAGAAGGACAGGTTTAACTGAAGCTGTTCAAACAGGCATAGGTCAACTAAATGGTATTCCCATAGCAGTTGGGGTTATGGATTTTCAGTTCATGGGGGGTAGTATGGGATCCGTAGTAGGCGAGAAAATCACCCGTTTGATCGAGTATGCTACTAATCGATCTCTACCTGTCATTATTGTGTGTGCTTCTGGGGGAGCACGTATGCAAGAAGGAAGTTTGAGCTTGATGCAAATGGCTAAAATATCTTCTGCTTCATATAATTATCAATCAAATAAAAAGTTATTCTATGTATCAATCCTTACATCTCCTACAACTGGTGGAGTAACTGCCAGTTTTGGTATGTTAGGAGATGTTATTATTGCTGAACCCAACGCCTACATTGCTTTTGCGGGTAAAAGAGTAATTGAACAAACATTGAATAAAACAGTACCCGACGGTTCACAAGCGGCTGAGTATTCATTCCATAAGGGCTTATTTGACCCAATCGTACCGCGTAATCTTTTAAAAGGTGTTCTGAGTGAGTTATTTCAGCTGCACGGTTTCTTTCCTTTGAATAAAAACGCAAAAAAAAATATCGAAATAAAATGAAAATATAGAATAGAAGTGATTTCTATGTCTATCAAGAACTCCCATTTTTTACTTTTTTACTAGGAATCTTTGTTTGTTGGATTGAATTAGTTTAGTTAGAGTCGCGAACTTATAAAAAACTTGTTAATTTTAATAAAAAACCTTTTCTTTTATTATATTAGAAAGATAGAAAGAATAAAAGAAAAGGATGGGGGAATAAGAAAATTTCTTAAACTTAAAGCGGATTATCATATATATTTGTCTAAAAAGATGAATAGGTACACTTCATTTAGTTCTCATTCCTTGCACTTATTAACTACTTAAATATTAATATTATTTAGAATAGTTTCTATATAATAGAGATACTTATCATAAGATATCTTTATAATAGGTACAAATATTAAATCGAGGTACCCATTCTATGACAGATCTTAACTTACCCTCTATTTTTGTCCCTTTAGTGGGCCTAGTATTTCCTGCGATTGCAATGGCTTCTTTATTTCTTCATGTCCAAAAAAATAAGATTGTCTAGATCCGATGGGACCAAATTTCATCAATTTATTTCAACACTGAATAATAATACAGATATTTGTTTAGTGTAATATGGGACAATATGTGGCTTTTTCCGAACACAAACGAAAGAACTGTTATGCATGCGGATACATGATATCCGCATAAATGTATGTATATGATATGCGGGTATATCTGGTTAAAAATGATCGGCGAATATTTTTATAATAGAAAGTATATGTATCTAACCAATTATTCCTAATGGTTCATATCAGACTAGTGCTAGTTGATGAAAGTTACTTCGGCATCATGAAAAGTAAAGTAAAATTTTTTCTCAATTCCAATCGAATGCAACTGGATCTAGTATAGTATGAACTGGCGATCAGAACATATATGGATAGAACTTATAACAGGGTCTCGAAAAGCAAGTAATTTTTGCTGGGCCTGTATCCTTTTTTTAGGTTCACTAGGATTCTTAGTGGTTGGAACTTCTAGTTATCTTGGTAGGAATCTGATACCTGGATTTCCATCTCAGCAAATCATTTTTTTTCCACAAGGAATCGTGATGTCTTTCTATGGGATCGCGGGTCTATTCATTAGTTCATATTTGTGGTGCACAATTTCATGGAATGTAGGTAGTGGTTATGACCGATTCGATAGAAAAGAAGGAATAATGTGTATTTTTCGTTGGGGATTCCCTGGAATAAATCGTCGCATCTTCCTTCGCTTCTTTATGAAAGATATCCAATCAATCAGAATGGAAGTTAAAGAGGGTCTTTTTCCTCGTCGTATTCTTTATATGGAAATCAGAGGCCAAGGAAACATTCCCTTGACTCGTACTGATGAGAATTTGACTCCGCGAGAAATTGAGCAAAAAGCTGCTGAATTGGCCTATTTCTTGCGCGTACCAATTGAAGTATTTTGAAATGAACCGAACGAAGAATGAATGTTTTCTCCACATAATAAAAGGAGCTTGCTAATTTCCTTTTTTTTTAATACAATTGAAGTTTCCTCAAACTGTTCATTCGAGAAAAACATGTTAGATTCCATTTCCTCGTTCCGTTGACGCAACAACCCGCTAGAATAAAACAAAAGCTGGGGAACGTATATGGAACAACTACAACTATTCCAACTATAATATAATAAATATAATAAACTATAATAAGAATACATTTTTTCTATACCAAAACCTTTTTGTATGCGTATTTGTATGCGTATAGGGCCCAACTCAATTTTTTTATACTAGTAAAAAGTCTAATAAGTCTAATTAAGTATGAATTCATCAAATATCCGAATATGTATTTCGTAATACAGAATTAATCCTTTTAGGTTAAGCCTCAGATTTTGAACTGATACCGTATTCCTGTGCTGTGGTTAGACGGTGCAACATTTCGAAATAATTAATGGAATTGATCCGGGAGGGTTTTTCGAGTATTTATTGAAAGGAATAAATGAAGATGAAATTCGTTCGAATTTTCCCAATTGAGATACCCGGAAATCCAATTTACTTAATTTATTACTTAATTTATAATTTATTTACTTTTTATATATTAGAAATCTATTTCTCTATCTATTTATTTCTCATTTTTTTTCATCCGAAAAAGGACCCTTAAATTTGATTTCTATATTCCTTAATTCCTTCTGGATCTAAGGAGTCAATTATTATACAAAAATGGGAATAGATCCATGGGTTCCATACCTTGTTATAGAACTTGTGCTTTAGAGAAACATCAGATCAGATAGAGTTGACAAATGAAGCAGTTCATTAACAATTCACAGATAAAAAAAATGAAAAAAAAGAAAGCATTGATTTCCCTCCCATATCTTGCATCTATAGTATTTTTGCCCTGGTGGGTCTCTCTCTCATTTCAAAAAAGTCTCGAACCTTGGATTATTAATTGGTGGAATACTAGGCAATCCGAAACTTTTTTGAATGATATTCAAGAAAAAAATGTTCTAGAAAAATTCCTAGAATTAGAAGAACTATTCTTGTTGGATGAAATGATAAAAGAATACCCAGAGACGCATATACAAAATATACAAAAGCTTCGTATAGGAATACACAAGGAAACGATACAATTGGTCAAAACACACAATGAATATCATTTCCATATCATTTTGCATTTTTCGACAAATATAATATGTTTCGCTATTTTAAGCGGTTATTTTATTCTGGGTAATGAAGAACTTGTCATTCTTAATTCTTGGGTTCAGGAATTCTTCTATAACTTAAATGACACAATAAAAGCTTTTTCGATTCTTTTAGTTACTGATTTATGGATTGGATTTCACTCGACCTATGGTTGGGAACTAATGATTGGTTCGATCTACAATGATTTTGGATTGGCTCATAACGACCAAATTATATCTGGTCTTGTTTCCACTTTTCCAGTTATTCTAGATACAATTGTGAAATATTGGATCTTCCGTTTTTTAAATCGCGTATCTCCTTCGCTTGTAGTCATTTATCATTCAATGAATGAATGAAGAACTTATTTGATCTTCTGATATCAATCCAAATTTTTCTTCGCGCATAAAGAAAGCATTTTCCATTTGACTTATTCTTTCTTTATACTTCTACCTCTTCAAGGTATTTGTCCTATTTCAATAGAATTATTTCAGTACAATGGCAGACTCGTGGATAGGGAACTATACTAGCTACCTATCTAATTTATTGTATAAATTCCTGGATGAATGATTGGATCATGCAAAATAGAAATACTTTTTCTTTTTCTTGGGTAAAGGAACAGATCACTCGATCTATTTCTGTATCGATCATGATATATGTAATAACTCGAACATCTATTTCAAATGCGTATCCCATTTTTGCGCAGAAAGGTTATGAAAATCCACGAGAAGCAACTGGGCGAATTGTATGCGCCAATTGCCATTTAGCTAATAAGCCTGTGGATATTGAAGTTCCGCAAGCTGTACTTCCTGATACTGTATTTGAAGCAGTTGTTCGAATTCCTTATGATATGCAACTGAAACAAGTTCTTGCTAATGGTAAAAAAGGGGCTTTGAATGTAGGGGCTGTTCTTATTTTACCCGAGGGATTCGAATTAGCCCCCCCCGATCGTATTTCCCCCGAGGTGAAAGAAAAGATAGGAAATCTGTCTTTTCAAAGTTATCGTCCCAATAAAAGAAATATTCTTGTAATAGGTCCTGTTCCAGGTCAGAAATATAGTGAAATCGTCTTTCCCATTCTTTCCCCCGACCCTGCTACGAAGAAAGACGTTCACTTCTTAAAATATCCCATATATGTAGGTGGGAATAGGGGAAGGGGTCAGATTTATCCTGATGGGAGCAAGAGTAACAATACAGTCTATAATGCTACATCCGCGGGTATAGTAAGCAGAATAGTACGCAAAGAAAAAGGAGGATATGAAATAATCATCGTTGATGCATCGGATGGACACCAAGTGGTTGATATTATACCTCCAGGACCAGAACTTCTTGTTTCAGAGGGTGAATCCATCAAGCTTGATCAACCATTAACAAGCAATCCTAATGTAGGGGGATTTGGTCAGGGAGATGCCGAAATAGTGCTTCAAGATCCATTACGCGCCCAAGGCCTTTTGTTTTTCTTGGCATCCGTTATTTTGGCACAAATTTTTTTGGTTCTTAAAAAGAAACAGTTTGAAAAGGTTCAATTATACGAAATGAATTTCTAGATCCAGAGATTCCTTACCATCAAGTTGGTAAAAAACGCGGAATTCTTGTCGATCAATACAATTAAATATATATGATCAAAAAATTCTGTAAATCCCTTTGCTTGCTTTGTTTATACTATTTTTTCGGGATGTATGGAATTCTTTACTTGTATCCCATTCCTAGCACTAGACAATAGGCATACAAAAACAAAAGAAGAGGAGACAGGGCAAGGACGGGATAAATTAAAGGAAGGGTACTGGATTATAAGTCTTACTAATCTTCTATTCGACACAAGAAAAAGGACTTTGTACCCTTTCTTGTGTCGTCTTGTATCGAAATAATAATGATTTTTTTCTTGTTCGCCAAAGATTACTATTTCTTCGTTTCCGGGTCTATCGGAATTCCTTTGTTTAGATTCATAAGAAGTAGTAGACAAACAAAAAGAGTTAGGGGGGGTAATTCATCGAGCAAACGAAACTTTTTCTATTATTCAATTAACTTCAACGTAGAATAGCACTTTTTTATAAAAGAAAAATTATTCAAACAAAAAAATTGACTTTAACTCTTTTTATTGAGATTTTATTGAGAAGCGGATTAGATTTTATTTTTACGCATACCCCAATCCTTTTTCTTTCATCACCTTTTTTATTTTATCTTTTTTTTTATAGAGTAAGGTTCTATTAGTTTAGTATGGAAATGATTTGCAGGATGTCTCATCCGTTTAAATCCATATAATTATCCAGAAAATCGATTGATTCCTTCTTGTTGCTTCTCGTAAGAGTTAATATTATATTATGGAGGAACGACAGAGCCTATAAATCAATCAATAGAAATAGATTCAATTCCGTTGTTCAAAAACATCATAAGAAACAAAGGAATAAAGTGGTTTGAAAGATCAGAGCAAAGGATCCATTTTGTCATTTCTACGAAAATTTTGATTATGTTGACTGGATAACTTTCCTATTTGTATGTTATGGAATAGATCAAAGTCTCATCTCGCTCTAAGAGTAAGCACTCAGCGGTACCTTACGCCTTTCTTTTATTATAGGCGTAAGGTACCGCTGAGTGCTTACTTTTTCATGTCTACAATCCAGTTCATCTGATTACTACAGAGATGAACCCAATCCGGAATATGAACCGTAAAAGAAAATACCTATTAAACCGATCACAAGAA